GCAAAAGCCTCAGTAACGGTCGGACGATAGTAAAAAGTCATAGCAAACCCCGTCGCTACTTGGACTAAAAAACAAGTAAGTGTAATTCCTCCTAAACAATAAAATATGTTGACATGAGGAGGAACGTATTTACTAGTTATATCATCGGCAATCGCCTGAATCTCAAGACGTTCTTCGAACCAATCATAGACTTTATTGAGATAGGTAAACCAAGGGAACTCCCCCTCTGAGAACCGTATATGAGAATTTCATCTCGTACGGCTCAAACAGAAATACCCAAATACTGGTTGTAACGGAAACGGATATGTGTAATAGAAAGTTTGAAACTTCTTAACTTAATCCTATGATTCCAATCTTCTCTGAAGATAAGAAAAAATAGAAATCCGAAAGCTATTCTTTGTGGTTATAATGCCAAAATCTCAAGTCGGCTCACTCGTCTTTATCTTGATCGTTACAGGCCTCTTGAATATTCTATTTACTTAATTTTTTTTTTATTTGTGTGTGTAATGCGACTTTACTGCTGTCTTCTTTATTATTATTATTGATAGGAATTCTCTTGTTAAGACCCTATGAATCAATTAAAAAAACCTCAGATTCATACCAGAACCACGATGATTCAAAAAACCTTTAATCTAAGTCCAAAAATTCCTTGAGTAAGAACTACTGGATCATCACTTATTCAATGAATAGATATAATGAAAAAAATCCAAAGAAGCGTTTGTCCTTTGATCAAAATAAAGATAAGTGATCAAAATAAAGATAAGCGGCGGCAGTTTGAAAGAATCAAAATCTTTCGATTTATTATAACTTAACTTCTAACTCTTTGATGAAAAAAAAAAAAAAATTTTAAGTCCGGTTGCGAGGTCTAAATATTAAGTATGAATCATAGTTCTAATACTTTAGAATCTATTTTCTATATTCCGTGCTCCAGATACTAGAATAAATATCCGACGGGGTAAAACCATCTCTATCAAGATGACAGATCCATTCTCTGTTCTGTACTATCAATAGGATCAATTATAACAAGTCACACACTCATATTCCGGAAATACAGAAACAAAGAAATTCCACGGTCGAACTACCAAATAAAAATGGAATGGGCTAAAAATCAAAGACCTAAATGCTTAACTTTACTTTATATTGAAAAGCTAGTTAGTCGGTTCTTGTGAATCTAATTCATAGAAATTCCGTCCAGTAAAATGGACGAATTATAAATCTCCAAAATAATAGATAGAAATATCGCAAATAGAGCCATTGCAACACCCATCAAAGGAGTAGTTCCCCACCCCGGAGCTACTTTACCATATTCTGAATTCAATGGTTTCAATAAATCCCCTACAACAGTTCGTCTTGGACCAGATCTAGAACTACCCTCAACGGTTTGTGTAGCCATAAATCCTATTTTTTATTCATTGAGATCTGTTGACTTTGTATACCATTCCGCTGTAAATAAAGGATCTTATCCTAGATCCATTGTGGTCTTGAAATTATATAATAATGGAAACAGCAACCCTAGTTGCCATCTCTATATCTGGTTTACTTGTAAGTTTTACTGGGTATGCCTTATATACTGCTTTTGGGCAACCCTCTCAACAGCTAAGAGATCCATTCGAAGAACATGGGGACTAGTTGAAGTAATGAGCCCCCAATATCCCAATATTGGGGGCTCATTACTTCAATTGAGATAATGAAAAATCATTTTATCTTTTTAGTTGGAACTTTAGGGGGTTCTCTAAAAAAGATAGCGAAAAAAATGATTCCTAAAGTCGAGACTAGGAGAAATGTATAAACCAATGCTTCCATAGATTTGATCGTGGTTTACAATTATAGCTTTCATACCTGTTTATTTGGGATCATCTCCCGGATAAAGAAAAAGAAAGAACAAGAGTAAAAAAAAAATGCAATGATTCAAATCAAGATTTATCCGGTTCCCTATGTCAAATTCAAATCACAACAAAAACAAAATAAAATAAAGTCGAAAAGGAACAAAACAATGTTCTATCAGACTACTTGTCTTCTTGTAGTTGGATCTCCAAGTTTTTGGAATGCTCCAAATTCTACTTGAGCATCCAAATCTGGGTCGATACCAGCAAAAACATCTCTGAACAAGGTTCTAGCACCATGCCAAATGTGCCCGAAAAAGAAGAGCAGAGCAAACGAAGCATGTCCAAAAGTAAACCAACCCCTTGGACTGCTACGAAAAACACCATCCGATTTCAAAGTAGCACGATCTAATTCAAAAATTTCACCTAATTGAGCACGTCTAGCATATTTTTTCACAGTAGCAGGATCACTATAACTAACTCCATTGAGTTCACCACCATAGAACTCAACAGTTACACCTACTTGTTCAACACTATACTTCGATTCCGCCCTTCGAAAAGGAACATCGGCTCTAACAATTCCGTCTCCGTCTACCAAAACAACCGGAAATGTTTCAAAAAAAGTAGGCATACGACGTACAAAAAGTTCACGCCCCTCTTTATCTCTAAAGATAGGATGTCCTAACCACCCAACGGCTATTCCATCCCCATTGTCCATTGAGCCCGCTCTAAACAATCCCCCTTTTGCCGGATTATTGCCGATGTAATCATAAAACGCTAATTTTTCAGGAATTTTAGACCAAGCTTCTGATAAACTTTGATTTTCGGCTAGCCCAGCACCAACTCTTCGATATATTTCTTGCTGGAAGTATCCCTGATCCCATTGATAACGAGTGGGACCAAATAATTCAATAGGGGTAGTTGCTGAGCCATACCACATAGTTCCAGCAACAACAAAAGCTGCAAAAAAGACAGCAGCGATACTACTGGAAAGGACGGTTTCAATATTTCCCATACGCAATCCTTTGTATAGACGTTGGGGTGGACGCACACTAAGATGGAAAAGGCCCGCTAATATGCCCAATGTCCCTGCTGCAATATGATGGGAGGCTATTCCCCCCGGAACAAAAGGATCAAAACCTTCCACACCCCATGCGGGATTTACGGATTGTACCCTTCCGGTTAGTCCATAAGGATCGGACACCCATATTCCAGGACCATACAATCCTGTTACATGAAATGCGCCAAAACCAAAACAAGCCACCCCTGCAAGAAATAAATGAATTCCAAAAATTTTGGGCAAATCCAAAGAAGGTTTTCCTGTACGTTCATCACAAAAGATTTCTAGATCCCAATAGACCCAATGCCAGATAGCCGCCAAAAAGCACAAGCCCGAAAACACAATATGTGCCCCGGCCACACCTTCGTAACTCCAAATACCCGGATTCGTTATAGTCCCCCCTGTGATACTCCAACCGCCCCACGAATTGGTTATTCCTAAACGAGTCATGAAGGGTATAACGAACATACCCTGTCTCCACATTGGGTCAAGAACAGGATCAGAGGGATCAAAAACTGCTAATTCATATAGAGCCATCGAACCGGCCCAACCAGCAACCAGAGCTGTATGCATTATATGGACAGAAAGCAAACGGCCGGGATCATTTAATACAACGGTATGAACACGATACCAAGGCAAACCCATGAAAATACCTCTTATATCAACAAAAAATAGACACTATGTAACTTTATTGCACTGGAAAAAACTATACTACGGACCCTCCCCTTTCAGTAGATTATCCCGGGTAAAGGATTAATATTTGTTCTAGTTTTTTAGTAATAATGGAACAATTCTATTCGTAGGAACAAAAAGAAGCAGATCTATTCTATACCCGATAAGTAACAATACGCAATGGTGGTGGGGGGGCCTATTTTATATGAGTGTTTATATCAGTGAATGCAGACATATTTGTTTATCACTCAAAGGACCTATTCGTAAGAACTTTACTTTATTCATTTGGTCTTCCTTTTTTATTTATGATTTTAAAAATAGGATAAAGACAAATCATTTTTAACACAATAAACCCATTGTTACGTTTCCACATCAAAGTAAGATATACTACTTAAAATGTTTTTTTTTCATTTAATTAATGCCTATTGGTGTTCCAAAAGTACCCTTTCGAAGTCCTGGAGAGGAAGATGCATCTTGGGTTGACATATAGTGCGACTTGTCAGATATATTTGGTCATATGGGATTTCCCCGTTCTCTCCCCCGATCGAGATATCCTCTCTTTCACCCCAAAAAGATTGGTTGAATCATCCAAAATTTGGAGCGTGAAGTGTAATGAAGTACAATTAGATCGATTTTTGGGGAAGGTATCCAGATTACTATTATAAATTTAGAATAATTTATGGTTGGCTTGGTTGGACCAATAAAATGAAGCATCCAGGCTCTGTTTAGAAAAAAAACCAATTGGTAATATATCTACGATTACTACTTCTATCATGTCATATATTTGGCAGAAAACATGAAATAAGAAATTCAGAAAAAAAAAAGGAAGTCGTAGCAAAAAGACGTGGTATTGGAGTATTTGTCCTATATGTGCAAATAAAAATCGGGCAGATCTTTACTCAGAGTAGAACAGAAACCTAAAAGAATTGAAGAAGCCCATTCAGAAACAAGAAAATTACATCGCGATTTGGATTCGATCTCGATGAAAACAATACATCAATGAGAAGTTAGTTCAATAATAATAGAATATAGATTAATATAGATATAATATAGATAAATGGGTCAAAAGTCGTCTTTCTTGAAAAATGAATGTAAGAAAAAGACCTTTCGTTAGAAGTTCGAAAAAGTCCATTCTGAAAAAGAAAAGAGGGTTGAAATCTACACATTGATTCCTTTTCACGATTTTTGGTGAACCGTATGCATCAAAAGGTGCATGTACGGCTCTTAAGGGATAAAATTTTATCCTAATCAACCGACTTTATCGAGAAAGACTACTTTTTTTAGGCCAAGAGGTTGATAGTGAGATATCGAATCAACTTATTGGCCTTATGGTATATCTCAGTATAGAGGACGATAACAAAGATTTGTATTTGTTTATAAATTCTCCGGGCGGATGGGTAATACCCGGAATAGCTATTTATGATACTATGCAATTTGTGCAACCAAATGTACAGACAGTATGCATGGGATTAGCCGCTTCAATGGGATCTTTTATTCTGGTAGGAGGAGAAATTACCAAACGTCTAGCATTCCCTCACGCTTGGCGCCAATGAGTCTTTTATTTGAGAAAAAAAAAAGACTATGCCTTCGCCATATGAATATTAAGTAATAATAGCATGGCACTTCGAGTTCGATATGCGAAATTTTTTTTTTGTTTTTTTTTTTCAAAATCATTCGATTATGTATCGAAAGAGTAGTATGAAAAAAGAGGTATTTCCGATTTGATCTGATCTATCAGGAGCCTATTTCAGTGTCACAAACTTTTTTGTTTTCAGTTTTCACACCGGAAAGCTTTTAACAATATTTATGTTATGAAAGAATATGAAAAAAACAATATATATTTTAACTATTTGAAAAAAAAAAAAACAAAAGAAACTTTGGGATTGCTGAATAACAGACGAAATAATAAAGCAACGGAACCATCATAGTATTTTTTAACTACTCCAAAAAAAGGAAGGATGGTTATTGGATCATTTACTGATCTGGGTCTGATAGACCCTGTATATTTTCTATTTCTTCGATGGAAAGTAAAAATCAATTCCATAGTAGAGCCGTATGCAATACGCAAAAGATGCCTGTACGGTTGTTCAATTCTATCTTTGTTTGTTTTTTTTTTTATTCTTTATCTCTCTCGCCTTATCGTGCGATATAGAGGAAACCTTTATTATGTTATATCATCAGGGTAATGATCCATCAACCCGCTAGTTCTTTTTATGAGGCACAAACGGGAGAATTTATCCTGGAAGCGGAAGAACTACTGAAACTGCGCGAAACTATCACAAGGGTTTATGTACAAAGAACGGGCAAACCTTTATGGCTTGTATCCGAAGACATGGAAAGGGATGTTTTTATGTCAGCAGCAGAAGCCCAAGCCCACGGAATTGTTGATCTTGTAGCGGTTGAATAAAAAATTAGCAGCAAGGATTCCGCGCAAATACACGATTTGAGATTTTATCTTCTTAATCTTCTTACCGGATTTAATAGATTCTATTTTTAATAGAATATTTCTATTAATTAATCTATTAATAGAATATATAAGTAATTCATAATCATCGGGTTAGGATTGATCTAAACCAGCTCATTATGTATACGACTCAACATGCCAACTATTAAACAACTTATTAGAAAGACAAGACAGCCAATCCGAAATGTCACGAAATCCCCCGCTCTTCGGGGATGCCCTCAGCGCCGAGGAACATGTACTAGGGTGTATGTGCGACTCGTTCAGATCATAGACTAAGACAAAAGAAAGGAAACAAATTATTCCAGTATCAGTGATCGGTTAGAATAGAATGGAAGAACTCCATTCACTATCTTAACTTAAAAAAAAAAAATTATTAATAATATATATATCTAATAATATATATATCCTTCTATTGTGTATTAAATTTATGGTTTCGATTGGTGCAAGCCCAATCACCTCAATTTGCAATTTAAGATGAGAAAGACTTCCCCATTGGTAGCAAATGGTTACCCATTAAGCGGGGGAAGTCCTATTTCAATTCAAAAGGGGAAAAATTATGCCCTTATTCTTGCAAGAACGTACTAAGAAGGTCAGCTACCCAGCTAATCTTCATACTTAAATACCGTTACTGTATAGCTAGATTTCGTTGTGAAAGACCTATTACTAGATATTTCATGGGTAGAGCCAAAGAGTGTGAACTGTACAAGTTAACAATAGCATTGATTAAATGAAGGAAGGGGGCTCCGGTGTATAGAGAGGACCTCGCCGTTTAAAAAGTAATCATAGAAACGACGGAACCCACTATTTCTTTATCCATTTCTATTTAATTTACTATGTTTTTTTGATACCTAGTATCAATACTATTTCTTATTTCGAGGTTAAATGCTTAGAAATAAAAAGAAAAAAAAATCGTGGTTGGGAAGGTTATAGTAGCAAAAGCCGTTGGAATTTTTATTTTATACATTGGACGAATCCGTTTTTGTTATTAATAGACTAGGAAAGGGAAAAGAATAACTGAAAGAAAAGAAATCAAATAGTTATTCATCAAAGTTTCATTTATTCAATGACCAGAATTAAACGAGGATATATAGCTCGGAAACGGAGGACAAAAATTCGTTTATTTACATCAAGCTTTCGCGGGGCTCATTCAAGACTTACTCGAACTATTACTCAACAGAAAATAAAAGCTTTGGTTTCGGCTCATCGGGATAGAGATAGTAAAAAAAGAGATTTTCGCCATTTGTGGATCAGTCGAATAAATGCAGTAATTGGTGAGAATCCAAAAAAACTATACTATAGTTATAGTATATTAATGTATAATCTGTACAAGAGGCAATTGCTTCTTAATCGTAAAATACTTGCACAAATAGCTATATTAAATAGGAATTGTCTTTTTAGGATTGCCAATGAGATCATAAAAAAAAAAATTCCCCGGAGACTGAACTCCGGGAAGGTCGTAGAGTAGAGATTTGTATAATAAAATATAATCCATATGATAAAGTCGTCAAAATGAACAACCCAACCACGCTCAATAAAAAAAGATTTATTCTTCTTCACCGATTCTCTTTTTTCTTACAACACAACAACCCGAATTGGATTGTCATAGTTTTCGAACAAAACATCAATCCACATTTGATTTGAGTTTAGATTCCAATTTGAATTCAATTGAAGAGTAACTCTATTTTTTTTTTTGTTTTAAGACCAGTAGTAGTTCTAACGGTCGACTCGCTTTTTTCAAATTGTTTTTTTTCATTATTAAGAAAAGGTAACGAAGATAAAATACGAGCTTGTTTTATAGCAATCGTAATTAATCGTTGTTGTTTTAAGGTCAATCTATTCACCCGTCTAGATAATATTTTTCCTTGTTCACTAATAAATCGACTAATTAAACTCATGTTTTTATAATCAATTCGATCCCCCGATTGGATAGGGGGCAAACGCTTACGAAAAGATCGCTTGGATTTAAGAAAGAGTCGCTTAGATTTATCCATGATTTGTTTATTCCTATCCCGAAAATAAATCCTATTTCTGGATTTGTTTTGCTTTATTTATATTCCTTCTTTTTTTTTTTAATATATGTTATGTTGTTATATAATTAAATATATGTTATATAATGTTATATATAATATGTTATATAATGTTATATATATAATTTATAGAATATATATGAAAAATATATCATTTTTCATGTTCCTTGGAAGGGTGACACACAAGCGATCAATTTTCTCTATTTCTTTATCTCTGCGTGAATCATATGTTTGCAACAACAGGGACAGAATTTTCTCAATTCCAATCGACTAGGCGTATTGTGTCGATTCTTTTGAGTAATATATCTGGAAATACCCGTTGATTCCTTATTAACACTGTTTTGAACACAAGTGGTACATTCCAAAATAACCGTTACTCGGATATCTTTACCCTTGGCCATGAACCTCCTTTGGGTTTTTGATTCACTTAACTCTTCTATTTTCGGATTCGAAGCGAAGAAGAAGAAAGGAACAAAAAAAAGTAGAAGTTGATAATTCAAAATCCAATTATGAAAGATTTCGTTCCAATTAATATAGTATAGTAATAATTAAGTAATACAATGATTTCGAACTATATTTCGAATCGCAGTACAGTTTTTCAGTTTTTATTTAAGTATCTTGTATGATATTGTTGCCCCCGCCCTAGCCATTACATTTCCATTTTTGGTCTCACTCTATTATTAATAGAAATTCAATTTAATTAATAATTCAATTCAAATTATTGAATTGAATTATTAATTAAATTGAATTGAAGCCTGGGCCAGATTCCGAGTTTCACTGAGACCGAATCCACCTTTATTCTTTCTCTTTTCTAACTTATTTTCTAAAAAAAAAAAGAAAAAAGAAGAGGGGATTAATCACAGATATTTGATTGGATCTCTAATCTTCTTCACCCCTTCCCGTGCCAATAACTAGAATGAAAAAAAGGGGAATATCAATGCATCCGGGAATAAACGATTGATCTCTATCAAGAGACCCGCTAAAGCCCCGAACCATAGAGTACTTACCACTGGTGCCACGGAGAGATATGTTTTTAGATCTCGCATTTAAAATCCTCCTTCTTCTTTTTATTCTTTATTGTAATTTGTAATACATAATTACATATAGGAATATGAATATGATCAGATGGTTATTTAGTTAATAACCACTTGTATTTGTCGGCAGAATTCCTAATTCAAATTGAAATGTACAACGATTCATTAGATATTTTTTTTTTAACAAAAAAAAAGAGGTCTATTTCTGCCCGAGCATTCCCTAAAAATTCCGTTTTAGGGGAATTTCCTATTTCTTTTTATTTCATAATAAGTCTTTTATAATTATATTATTATTATATTTATTATTATATTATTTTATTATATTATTTTATTATTATATTATTTATTATTATATTATTTAATATTTATTATTTATTTTATATTATTTATTATTATATTATTTAATATTTATTATTTATTTTATATTATTTATATATTTATTATTAAGAATTTTGAATAATATTATTCTATTTAATTATATTATTCATTTTATTAATAGAATATTATTAATTATTCTATTTTCTATTTTATTTTCATATTATTTTAATTTATTTTTTATTTTCATATTATTTATATTATTTATATTCTATTTAATTTTCTATTTAATATTTCTATTTTTTTTTTTTTTTATTATTATTACGTTATTCTATAGAATATTTTTTTTTTCATATTCTATATTATACGATATGAAACTAAAAAGAAAAAAAAATGGCAGGATAATTGATATATATATCAACGGAGAAAAGAAAAATGTGGAAAACAAGACAAAGATTCTTTACAATGACACTGGAAACCAATTGAAAGGGATGTAGCGCAGCTTGGTAGCGCGTTTGTTTTGGGTACAAAATGTCACGGGTTCAAATCCTGTCATCCCTATCCCTAACTATTACTTATCTTATGAGCAGTAACAAGGGATCAAT